GATGGGGATCAAATGGCTGTTCACGTACCTTTATCTTTGGAAGCTCAAGCGGAAGCTCGTTTACTTATGTTTTCTCATATGAATCTCTTGTCTCCAGCTATTGGGGATCCCGTTTCCCTACCAACTCAAGATATTCTTATTGGGCTCTATGTATTAACGATCGGGAACCCCCGGGGTATTTGTGCAAATAGGTATAATCAATATAATTCTAATTGCAGAAACTATAAAAAGGAAGCTGTTGACAATAATGACTGTAAGTATACAAAAGAGCTGTCTTTTTATAGTTCTTATGATGCACTTGGGGCTTATCGGCAGAAACGAATCCTTTTAGATAGTCCTTTGTGGCTCCGGTGGAGATTAGATCAACGCGTCGTTGGCTCAAGAGAAGTTCCCATCGAAGTTCAATATGAATCTTTTGGTAATTCTAATGAGATTTATAAACACTATCGAATAGTGGGAAGTGTAAAAAGGGAAATTCGTTGTATATACATTCGAACTACTGCTGGTCATCTTTCTTTTTATCGAGAAATAGAAGAAGCCATACAGGGGTTTTGCCGTGCCTACTCATAGGCTATCTAACTCATACGCTCTCGCTCTATAAAAGAAATTCTATTAGTGATGCCCATACTCGCGGGAATTCGGGTCTCCCCAATTTCACTGGTATCAAAATTTCTTAATTTCTGTGTGAATCAAGATTGAGTAAAGGAAGTTTTAGAATCACTGACTCAAGCCCATTGTGGAATCTTACTCAGCAGAATATGGGGGTCCTTATGGCAGAACGGGCCGATCTAGCCTTTCACAATAAGGTGATAGATGGAACTGCTATCAAACGACTTATTAGCAGATTAATAGATCATTTTGGAATGGCATATACATCACATATCCTGGATCAAGTGAAGACTTTGGGTTTCCAGCGAGCCACTGCTACATCTATTTCATTAGGAATTGATGATCTTTTAACAATACCTTCTAAGGGATGGTTAGTCCAAGACGCTGAACAACAAAGTTTTCTTTTAGAGAAAAACCATCATTATGGGAATGTACACGTGGTAGAAAAATTACGTCAATCCATTGAGATATGGTATGCTACAAGTGAATATTTGAGACAAGAAATGAATCCTAATTTTCGGATGACTGATCCCTCTAATCCAGTCCATTTAATGTCCTTTTCGGGGGCTCGAGGAAATGCATCTCAAGTACACCAATTAGTAGGTATGAGAGGATTAATGTCGGATCCTCAAGGACAAATGATTGATTTACCCATTCAAAGCAATTTACGCGAAGGGCTTTCTTTGACAGAATATATAATTTCTTGCTATGGAGCCCGCAAAGGAGTTGTAGATACTGCTGTACGAACATCAGATGCTGGATACCTCACGCGTAGACTTGTTGAAGTAGTTCAACACATTCTTGTACGTAGAACGGATTGTGGTACTATACGAGGTATTTACGTGAGTCCTCAAAATGGGATGACGGAAAAAAATTTTGTCCAAACACTAATTGGTCGTGTATTAGCAGACGATATATATATTGGTCTACGATGTATTGCCACTCGAAATAAGGATATTGGAATTGGACTTGTCAATCGATTTATAACCTTTCGAGCACACCCAATATATATTAGAACCCCTTTTAATTGCAGGAGTACATCTTGGATCTGCCAATTATGTTATGGCCGTAGTCCTACTCATGGTGACCTGGTTGAGTTGGGAGAAGCCGTAGGCATTATTGCGGGTCAATCAATTGGGGAACCGGGGACTCAACTAACATTAAGAACTTTTCATACCGGCGGAGTATTCACAGGCGGTACTGCCGAACATGTACGAGCTCCCTCTAATGGAAAAATAAAATTTGATGAGGATTTGGTTCATCCCACACGTACCCGTCATGGGCATCCTGCTTTTCTATGTTTTATAGACTTGTATGTAACTATTGAGAGTCGAGATATTATACATAATGTTAATATTCCAACAAAAAGTTTGATTTTAGTTCAAAATGATCAATATGTAGAATCGGAACAAGTGATTGCCGAGATTCGTGCTGTAACGTCCACTTTTCGTTTTAAGGAGAGGGTTCGAAAACATATTTATTCTGAGTCAGAAGGAGAAATGCACTGGAGTACTGATGTGCATCATGCGCCCGAATATCCATATAGTAATGTTCATCTATTACCAAAAACAAGTCATTTATGGATATTAGCAGGAGGTCTATGCAGATTCAGTATAGTGTCTTTTTCACTCCACAAGGATCAAGATCAAATGAATTCTAATTCTTTTTCTGTCGAAGAAAGATATATCTTTGATTTGACTAATGATCAAGTAAGACATAAATTGTTGGATACTTTTGGTAAAAGTAAAAAGGATGGGAAAATTCTTGAGTATTCAAAACCTTATCGAATCATATCCAATGGTCATTGGAATCTCATAGATACCTCTATTTGTCAAGAGAATTTCGATGATTCCTTGGCGAAAAAGCGAAGAAATAGATTCGTGATTCCCTTACAATATGATCAAGAACGAGAAAAGAAACTAATACCCTCTTTTTGTATTTCTATTAAAATACCTATAAATGGTATTTTACGTAGAAATAGTATTCTTGCTTATTTTGATGATCCGCGATACAGAAGAAGCAGTTCGGGAATTACTAAATATGGGATTGTCGAAGTAGATTCAATCGTAAAAAAAGAGGATTTGATTGAGTATCGAGGAGCAAAAGAATTTAGTCCGAAATACCAAATGCAAATGAGAGTAGATCGATTTTTTTTCATTCCCGAGGAAGTGCATATCTTCCCCGGATCTTCGCCCATAATGGTCCGGAACGATAGTATCGTTGGAGTAGATACACGACTTGCTTTAAATATAAATACAAGAAGCCGAGTAGGTGGATTAGTCCGATTGGAGAGAAAAAAAAAGAGTATTGAACTGAAAATTTTTTCTGGAGATATTCATTTTCCTGGAGAGACAGATAAAATATCTAGGCATAGCGGCATTTTGATACCACCAGGAATGGAAAAGAAAAATTCTAAGGGATCAAAAAAATTTAAAAATTGGATCTATGTACAACGGATCACACCTATAAAAAAAAAGTATTTTGTTTTGGTTCGGCCCGTAGTCACATATGAAATATCCGATGGGATAAATTTAGCAACACTTTTCCCTCAGGATCTCTTGCAGGAAAAGGATAATGTACAACTTCGAATTGTCAATTATATACTTTATGGAAATAGCAAGTCAATTCGAGGAATTTCTCACACAAGTATTCAATTAGTTCGGGCTTGTTTAGTATTGAATTGGGACCAAGAAAAGGGGGGTTCTATAGAAGAAGAGGTTCATGCTTCCTTTGTTGAAATAAGGGCAAATGATCTGCTTCGTGATTTCATCAGAATTGAGTTAGTAAAGTCCACTATTTCGTATACCGTAAAAAGGTATGATACGTCAGGTTCAGGATTGATTTACAATATTGGATTAGATCGTACCAATATGGATCCTTTTAATTCCAAGGCGAAGACTCAATCATTTTCACAACATCAGGGAACTCTTGGTACGTTGTTGAATCGAAATAAGGAATGCCAATCTTTCCGAATTTTGTCATCATCCAATTGTTCTCGAATTGGCCCCTTCAATACTTCGAGATATAATAATGCGACAAAAGAATCGGATCCCATGAATTCAATTAGGGATTTGTTGGGTCTTTTAGGTACTGTTGTACCTAAAATATCGAATCCTTGTTCATCTTACTATTTAATAACTTATAATCAAATCTTTTTAAAAAAATATTTGTTACTTGACAATTTTCAACAGACTTTCCAAGTACTTCAATTTCAATACTGTTTCCTAGATGAAAATAGTAGGATTTATAATCCCGATCCATGTAGTAACATCATTTGGAATTTATTCCATTTGAATTGGTGTTTTCTCCATCACTATTATTGTGAAGAGGCATGTACAATAATTAGCCTTGGCCTATTTCTTTGTGAAAATTTATGTCTATTGAAATACGGATCCCGCATAAAAAATTCTGGTCAAATTTTCATTGTTCATGCTGACTCTTTAGTTATAAGATCAGCTAAGCCCTATTTAGTCATTCCGGGAGCAACTGTTCATGGCCATTATGGGGAAACCTTTTATGAAGGAGATACAGTAATTACATTTATATATGAAAAATCGAGATCCGGCGATATCACGCAAGGTCTTCCAAAAGTGGAACAAATCTTAGAAGTTCGTTCAATTGATTCAATATCGATGAACCTCAAAAGCAGAGTTGAAGGTTGGGACGAACGTATCCGAAGGATTCTTGGGATCCCCTGGGGATTCTTGATTGGAGCTGAACTAACCATAGCACAAAGTCGTATCTCTTTGGTTAATAAGATCCAAAAGGTTTATCGATCCCAGGGGGTACAGATACATAATAGACATATAGAGATTATTGTACGTCAAGTAACATCAAAAGTGTTGGTTTCAGAAGATGGAATGTCTAATGTTTTTTCGCCGGGGGAACTGATTGGATTGTTGCGAGCAGAGCGAGCAGGACGTGTTTTGGACGAAGCGATCTGTTATCGGGCAATCTTATTGGGAATAACGAAGTCATCTCTGAATACTCAAAGTTTCATATCCGAAGCGAGTTTTCAAGAAACTGCTCGAGTTTTAGCAAAAGCTGCTCTACGAGGTCGTATTGATTGGTTGAAAGGGCTGAAAGAGAACGTTGTTCTGGGGGGGATTATACCGGTTGGTACTGGATTCAAAAAATTAGTACATCGTTCAAAGCAAGATAAAAACATTCATTTGAAAATCAAAAGGACGAATCTATTCGAATTGGAAATGAGAGATATTTTGTTACACTATAGAGAATTTTTTTGTTCTTGCGTCCCGAAGAATTTCCATGAGACATCAGACCAATCATTTACATGATTTAGTAATTCCTAACAAGAGGTTCAGTCTTTTTACTTGAACTCTCTGGTCCGATTATGGATTTGGTAATCAACGAAAAATAAAGAATGAAAATAAATTCATGGTTTGGGTCGTAGATCACTGGTAGAAGGTTCCGTCGGAACAATTATTTATTTCACAGGGTACTGAATCTCTTTGAAAAAAAAACAAAGAGAAAGTGTGGGAAAATGGGAAGACGATATTGGAACATAAATTTGGAAGAGATGATGGAAGCAGGAGTTCATTTTGGTCATGGTACTAAGAAATGGAATCCTAGAATGGCTCCTTACATCTCTGCAAAGCGTAAAGGTATTCATATTACAAATCTTACTATAACTGCTCGTTTTTTATCAGAAGCCTGCGATTTAGTTTTTGATGCAGCAAGTAGGGGAAAAAACTTCTTAATCGTTGGCACCAAAAATAAAGCAGCGGATTTAGTAGCATCAGCAGCAATAAGGGTTCGATGTCATTATGTTAATAAAAAATGGCTTGGTGGTATGTTAACGAATTGGTCTACTACAGAAACAAGACTTCAGAAGTTTAGGGACTTAAGAGCGGAACAAAAAATGGGGAAACTTACGCGTCTACCAAAAGGAGATGCAGCAATGTTGAAGAGAAAGTTATCCACCTTGCAAACATATCTGGGCGGGATAAAATATATGACGGGATTGCCCGATATTGTAATTATCGTTGATCAGCAAGAAGAATATACGGTTCTTCGAGAATGTGTCATTTTGGGTATTCCGACGATTTGTTTAATCGATACAAATTGTGACCCAGATCTTGCAGATATTTCTATTCCGGCCAACGATGATGCTATAGCTTCGATTCGATTGATTCTTACCAAATTAGTATCCGCAATTTTGGAGGGCCAAAATTGCTATATAAAAAAAGGTTGATTATCTTATAATTTAATAGTTAAGTAATAGTTAAAAAGAAGAAGATTAGTTCGTTTTTGTTGAACTCCATGGATTTCTTTGATTGGTTATTTGCATTTCTTGGAGTTTGAACTATTTTTTGAATATTGAATAAAAAATGATTGGTATTTTTTTTTTTTTATGTGATTTCTTGGTATCCTAAATATACGATTCCTATTTATGAATGAAGGTAGATGAATTGAGAAAGATATGGTTGAATCAAAATAATTCCTTTTTTAAAGTTCGATTTCTATTAGAGGACAATATGAATGTTATACCATGTTCCATTAAAACACTCAAAGGGTTATACGATATGTCAGGTGTAGAAGTAGGCCAACATTTATATTGGGAAATAGGAGGTTTACAAATTCATGCCCAAGTACTTATCACTTCTTGGGTTGTAATTGCTATCTTATTAGGTTCAGCGATCGTAGCTGTTCGGAATCCACAAACCATTCCGACCGACGGGCAGAATTTCTTTGAATATGTCCTTGAATTTATTCGAGACTTGAGCAAAACTCAGATTGGAGAGGAGTATGGTCCTTGGGTTCCATTTATTGGAACGATGTTCCTATTTATTTTTGTTTCTAACTGGTCAGGTGCTCTTTTACCTTGGAAAATCATAAAGTTACCTCATGGGGAGTTAGCTGCGCCCACGAATGATATAAATACTACTGTTGCTTTAGCTTTACCCACGTCAGTGGCATATTTATATGCGGGTCTTAGCAAAAAAGGATTGGGATATTTCGGGAAATACATTCAACCAACTCCAATACTTTTACCAATTAATATCCTAGAAGATTTCACAAAGCCTTTATCTCTTAGTTTTCGACTTTTCGGGAATATATTGGCTGATGAATTAGTAGTTGTTGTTCTTGTTTCTTTAGTGCCTTCGGTAGTTCCTATACCTGTCATGTTTCTTGGATTATTTACAAGTGGTATTCAAGCTCTTATTTTTGCAACTTTGGCTGCGGCTTATATAGGTGAATCCATGGAGGGTCATCATTGACTAACTTTCGAAATAGTTTTTTTAAGCTTATCCCAATTAAAGCAATGGGGGGTTCAATATAATCCACAGGGCTGGAGAAGAAAATTTAAATAGCTTATATATGTATTTATATGTATTGTATGTATATATAAAGATTGTATATATAAAGATATAAAGAAAGATAGATGGCAGAGTTTGTAAGAGAAAGAAGTGGGGGGTCCCACTAGATATATGTAATGTCTATGAGTATTAGTCCTTGTGTATGTTTCGAAGAATGGTTACAGAATACGATTTAATAGAATAAAAAGTGCAGGTGGTTTCCGTTATGGAAGAAAAAAAGTATATGTTATTTACTAGTTAGATAGGAATTATTCCTATACTCTTTTTTTTCTAGCCCACTTCATTTATATTTTATATAGATTCCAATATCAGCCCTCGTTTCTATTTTTTCTGTGATTGTTAATTGGATGAAAGAATAGAAGAGTTTATAAACAAGAAAACACAATGACTAAAACCGTATATATCTATTTACGTAAAACTCCATCATGGGTAAAAAGAAAAGAAAAACGGTATATGGAAGTAGTTCTTAAAATTAAGTAATATTCTGTTAGAGTTTTTAGCTACTTCGACCCGATCAATTTTAGTGATAAGTATCAATAAAAAAAAAGTAAGTAAAATAAAAATAAGTTTTAGTAAAGTAAATAAGGTAGTGTAGTAAAGTAAATAGTCAAAGTAGAAAAAGAAGTAGATTAAGTAGTAATTCATTGGTTGGTTGTATCATTAACCATTTCTTTTTTTTTGTGCGAGGAAATTACCATGAATCCACTTATTTCGGCTGCTTCTGTTATTGCTGCTGGATTGGCTGTGGGGCTTGCTTCTATTGGACCTGGGGTTGGTCAAGGTACTGCTGCGGGCCAAGCTGTAGAAGGTATTGCGAGACAACCAGAAGCAGAGGGTAAAATACGAGGTACTTTATTGCTTAGTCTGGCTTTTATGGAAGCTTTAACAATTTATGGACTGGTCGTGGCATTAGCTCTTTTATTTGCAAATCCTTTTGTTTAATTTAATCGTAGAATCCAAATGTAAAAAAAGGAGACCTATCCTTTTTCTTATTTTAGTAACTCGGATTTGCCCTTTGTTCCTTCGAATTATATCAACGCTTTACTCCTATAACTATTTTAATTTTAGTTATTTTTTGTTTGTCGAAACAATACTTTTGGAAGGACTGATTTGAGGATAAGGAATTAGCGGAGCCACCCGCTTTCTTCCCTTTCGTTCTTAGTTTAGTAAAATTCCATTAAGAATAATAAATGGAACAAAAAAAAATTCCATTACTAATCCCATAAAAAATCCCCTAAAAAAATCGATAAAAAAAAGGGGGAGGTGAGCGGAGTGATACAAAAAGAACTCTGTTCTTTGTTAGTCCTATCTATAAGAGGAGAGCATATGAAAAATATAACCGATTCTTTTGTTTCCGTGGGTCACTGGCCATCGGCTGGGAGTTTCGAGTTTAATACCGATATTTTAGCAACAAATCCAATAAATCTAAGCGTAGTGCTGGGTGTATTGATTTTTTTTGGAAAGGGAGTGTGTGCGAGTTGTGTATTTCAAGAATAGGTTGGATTTCACCGGCTGCACTTTCTTTATATTTATGTATTCTTTTTTTTTTTAGCGTAAATAATAAAAAGGGTGCACAATCTCGACGAATTACTTCGTAATTGGATTTCATTCAGAAATCATATCTAAGAACCATAGCATTTCGTGACTAATTGGTAAATGAACTTTGATTCTCTATCAACCAATAATGTTGAGGTCTTTTACATGGTTAAAGATAAATTGTTTGAAGTCCAGGCACAGCATACCATGGTACTCTTTCTACCGCTACATTAGTACCGAAATTTTTTTTAAATGATAAAAAAAATGAATAATTGGGAATTTATCCGATGTAGAACACTCATATGGATAAATTTATTTGAACCATTTACAGGTACAGGAAAGATGCTTCCCCCACCCCTTTTTTTATCCACTGCCGAATCGACGACCTATGTATTGTATAAAAAAGATAAATTTTTGGAATTTTTTGGATGAAAAAATAGAAATCTCATTCTATTATCTAATCTAATATAATTATTTATTATTTAATTATAATAAATAAAAAATAAAAAAAAAAATAATAATAAATTAATAAATAATAATGAGAAGGAAGTTCAGAATTATATTTCTATTATCTATTATAATAAAATTTTAATCTAATTTCTCATAGCATAGAAATAAGAAAGAATTTTATTTTTATTTAATTAATTTATTTAATTATTTAAAATAAAAAAAGTTTGTAAATAAAGAACAAATAAAGAAACGACTTTGCTGACAATTTTTTATTTTTTGTCTGGTCTGAAGAGTCCTAATATTCTGATGTTAGATCAGTTTTTATATCTTTGAATACGAACAGAAAAGAGAGGATAGGCTCATTCCATTCAAAGATATGGGGGATGTCCATCAAGGAAAATAAACAATTGAGCGTGAGAGCCAAATGAATCGAAAGATTCATGTTTGGTTCGGGAAGAGATATGAGAGTTGTGAAATGAATGCAAAGATAATCTACTTTCATTAAAAGATTTATTAGATAAGCGAAAACAGAGGATCTTGAGTACTATTCGAAATTCAGAAGAATTACGTAGAGGGGCCGCTGAACAGCTCGAAAGAGCGCGGGCTCGATTACGTAAAGTGGAAATGGAAGCGGATGAGTATCGACTGAATGGATACTCTGAGATAGAAAGAGAGAAAAAAAATTTGATTAATGCTACTTGCGATAGTTTGGAACGATTAGAAAATTACAAAAATGAAACTATTTTTTTTGAACAACAAAGAGCGATTAATCAGGTACGACAGCAAGTTTTCCAACAAGCTTTACAAAGAGCTCTAGTAACTCTGAATAGTTGTTTGAATAGCGAATTACATTTTTGTACCATCAGTGCTAATATTGGTATCCTCGGGTCCGTGTAATAAATAACTGATTAGCCTTTTTAATCTAGTTTAGAGTTTAGGTGTTTTTTTTTCCCTTTCCTTCCGAAAAATAAAAAAGAGATACTAATGGGAACCCCTCGAGTTGACGAAATTAGTAATATTATCCGCGAACGTATTGAACAATATAATAGAGAAGTAAAGATTGT